TATTAAAAAGAGAAAATTCTAAAATAGAATTTATCTAGATTCTATTTAGAAAATTCTTTCTTATAAATTAGATTCCCCCCTCTAATTTTATGATAAAATTTACTACTTAATCAATGAATTTATATATTTAGGTAATAAAATGTTCCCAATTGAATTTTATTTTTTTCATAATTATCATAATGTGTACATATTTATAAACCCCCCCCCCCCTATCCACCCCAGTGTAGAAAAGAGTATAGAGAGATTATATATATTAATTATTTATTTTAAATTAAAAGATTTAATTATAATAATATAAATTATGTATTTATATTAAAGATATAATATATATTATATAATTATATTTAATAATAATCATATATTGCATATTAATATATTTCAATATATTATAATATATTATTTAATAATAATTATATATTTATATTGATTATCTACTATAGCTTAACTTATTTATACTCTATAATATTACTATACTATATTGATTATCTACTATAGCTTAACTTATTTATACTCTATAATATTACTATACTATATTGATTATCTACTATAGCTTAACTTATTTATACTCTATAATATTACTATACTATATTGATTATCTACTATAGCTTAACTTATTTATACTCTATAATATTACTATACTATATTGATTATCTACTATAGCTTAACTTATTTATACTCTATAATATTACTATACTATATTGATTATCTACTATAGCTTAACTTATTTATACTCTATAATATTACTATACTATATTGATTATCTACTATAGCTTAACTTATTTATACTCTATAATATTACTATACTATATTGATTATCTACTATAGCTTAACTTATTTATACTCTATAATATTACTATACTATATTGATTATCTACTATAGCTTAACTTATTTATACTCTATAATATTACTATACTATATTGATTATCTACATGTTGTCTTATTTATATAAAATATAATTCTATTTTACAATTTGATTTTTTAATATAGTTTTATTCTTGCTTTATATTTAGTTTATTAATAAATTTACATGAATAAATTATTTTTCAGTAATCAGTTTTATTATTTATTATAATTTATTATTTATTTATTTAATTTATATTTGAATAATATTGTGCCAGCAACCGCGGTTATACAATTAATTAGAATTTTTTTTTTTTTTTTTTTTTTTTTTTTTTTTTGAACATTAATTTTAATATTTAAGTGAAATTTTTTTTTTTTTTTTTTTCTTTTTATTTTATTTTAAAATCTTATTTTAAACTAGGATTAGATACCCTATTATTTATTTTTTATTTTCTTTTGATTATTATTAGATATTTCCTTTAAAATTCAAAGATTTTGGCGGTTAATTAATTCTTTTTAGAGGAACCTGTATTATAATCGATAATCCACGATAATTACTACCTTTTTTTTGTTTGTATATCTCTATTGTAAGAATATTTTTATAAAAATTTTCTTTAACAAAAAATGGTTAATTTTAGGTCAAGGTGCAGTTTTTAATAGGTATTTATGGGTTACTAAAATTTTATATAATAAATTTATTCTTATATGATTATTTTTAGGATTTAATAGTAAATTTAATTAATTAATTAATTTTAATTTAGCTCTAATTAATGTACATATCGCCCGTCACTCCTTTATATAGGATAAGTCGTAACAAAGTAAACTTACTGGAAAGTGAGTTTAGAATCACAGAATGTAGCTTATTTTAAAGCTAATTATTTACATTAATTTGAAAATTTAAATTCTTTCTGATTATTAATTTTTTATTTATTTTATTTATTTTTTTTTCTTTTAGTATTTTTAAAAAACAATTAATTATTTTAACTGTAAAGGTTTTATTTAAATATTTTTTGTAAAAATTTTTTTTACCTTTGGTATCAGGGTAATTTTATTTATTTAATTATTTTATTTTCCCGAATTAAAATTATTTAATTATAAATTATTTTAACTGTTTTATAATTTTTTTAAATTTATATTTAATAATTAAAAGTTATTTGAATTTTATTATATCTGGTTTTTTTGGATTAAGTTTAATTTTGGATTTATTTTTAATTTTATTTTTATTTGTAATTCTTAATTTATTTGGGATAATCTAAATAATTATTTAAAATTTTTTTTTTTTGATTTTTATTAAGTTTTAAAATTTCTATTTAGTTATTAATATTATATTTTCTTTTTTTTATTTATATTTAAATTTTTACTTAATTTATTTAATCAATTTTTTTTTATTTTTAATAATGAGTTAATTAGTATTTTTTAGAGTTATTTTTTATGAATTAGACATATTTTTGGTTTTCATCTGTTTATTAAAAACATTTCTTTTAGTTAAATTTTTAAAAGTAAATTCTGCCCAATGAATATTTAAATGGCTGCAGTATTTTGACTGTACAAAGGTAGCATAATAATTTGGTTTTTAATTGAGATCTAGAATGAATGAATACATGAAATACTTGTTTTATTAATTTTAAATATTTAATTTTATTTTTTAGTAAAAAAGCTAAATATTTTATCAGTGACGATAAGACCCTATAGAATTTTATTTTTTTATTTTAAAAATAATTATTTAAATTAATATAAATTTTGTTGGGGTGATTAATAAATATATTCTTTATTTTTTTTATTCATAATTTATGACTTTTTGATCCATTTATTGATAATAAGATCTAATTACCTTAGGGATAACAGCGTAATTAAAATAAGAAGTTCTTATTTTTATTTTAGATTTCGACCTCGATGTTGAATTAAGATAATTAATTAGTGCAGAAGCTAATTTAATAAGTCTGTTCGACTTTTAAATTCTTACATGATTTGAGTTTAAACCGGTGTGAGCCAGGTTGGTTTTTATCTTGATAAATTTAATCTTTTTTAGTACGAAAGGACCATAAAGTTAAATTTAAATTTTATTGATTTGGCAGATTAGTGCATTAATTTTAGATTTTAAAAAAGTAATTATTTTACATTCAATAATTTATTTATTAACCTTTTTATTTTTAATTTTTATGGTTTTAATTTCTGTTGGTTATTTTACTCTATTAGAACGAAAAGTATTAAGTTATATACAATATCGTAAGGGTCCTAACAAAGTTGGTTATATTGGTTTAATACAACCTTTTAGTGATGGTTTTAAATTATTTTTAAAGGAATATTTTTTTCCTAATAATTGTAATTTTTTTCTTTTTTTTTTTTCTCCTTTATTTGGTTTATTTCATTCCATTTTTCTATGAATTGTTTTTCCATTTGTAAATAATCTATTAACATTTAATTATGGTTTACTATTTTTTTTATGTTCTTTAAGTTTAGGAATTTATTTTATTATTATTATAGGTTGATCTTCCAATAGAGTTTATTCCCTTCTAGGAAGTATTCGAGGTATTAGACAATCAATTTCTTATGAAGTTTCTTTATCAGTTATTTTGCTTTGTTATTTTATTTTAATTGATGGTTATGATTTTTTTAGAATAATATGTTTTCAGAATGGAAATTGGTTTTTTTTTTTCTCTTTCCCCTTAATGTTTTGTTGATTTTCTTGTTGTTTAGCAGAAAATAATCGCTCTCCTTTTGATTTTTCTGAAGGTGAAAGAGAACTTGTTTCTGGATTTAATGTTGAGTATTCTTCAATAATATTTTCTTTTATTTTTATTTCAGAGTACTGTTCAATTATTTTTATAAGAATAATTACTTGTCTAATTTTTATAGGTGCTGATTTTTTTTATTATTTATTTTTTATTAAAATTGTTTTTTTTTGTTTTTTATATTTATGAGTTCGTTCTAGTTTTCCACGTTATCGTTATGATAAATTAATGTATTTATCTTGAAAGTGTTATCTACCTTTAAGTTTAAATTATCTTTTTTTTTTTATTTTTTTAAAATCATTAATTGTTTATCATAAAAATTTGTTAAGTTATTAAATTGTTCTTTCTCATATTTTCAAAATATACACTTTATATAAGCTAAATAACTATTTAATTATTTTATCTCATATCTTTATTATAATTGGGTTTACAATGAAGAATCTGAAATATAAAATTGTGAAAAATACTCCGGTGTTTAAGAATGGGTATTCAACTGGTTTTATCCCAATTCATGTTAATATAATCGATGTTGAAATAAATAATCAAAATAAAATTTGGTTAATAGGATAAAATGATAATGATTTAAACTTTGATATAGCTGTAATTGGTAATGAAAATAATATTATAATTGATAATACTAATGCTAGTACTCCTCCAAGTTTATTAGGGATAGACCGTAGAATTGCATATGCAAATAGGAAATATCATTCTGGTTGAATGTGAATTGGTGTTACTATTGGGTTGGCTGGAATAAAGTTATCTGGGTCTGATAATATTAATGGTTCACATAAGATTAATAAAAAGAAGATTGTTAGTGTTATTGAAAACCCTATAATATCTTTAATAGAGTAGTAAGGGTGAAATGGAATTTTATCTATATTTGAGTTTAATCCAATTGGGTTATTTGATCCTGTTTCATGCAATAAGATTAAATGAATAATTACTATTGCTGAAATAATAAATGGTAGTGTAAAATGTAGAGAAAAAAAACGGTTGATAGTTGCATTATTTACTGAAAATCCACCTCAAATTCAGTTTACTAGTATATTTCCAATATATGGGATAGCTGATATTAAATTAGTAATAACTGTTGCACCTCAAAATGATATTTGACCTCATGGTAATACATACCCTAAGAATGCTGTTGCTATCAATGCAAATAAAATTAGTACTCCTATATTTCATGTTTTTTTTAATTTGTAAGATCCATAATATATTCCCCGTCAAATATGTATATACACACATATAAAAAATATTGATGCTCCATTTGCATGAATATACTTAATTATTCATCCTGAGTTTACATCTCGTATAATATGATCTACTGAATTAAATGCTAGTTCAATACTTTGATTATAATGTATGGACAAAATAATTCCTGAAATTAATTGAATTATAAGACATATCCCTAATAGTGATCCAAAATTTCATCATGAAAAAAGATTAATAGGTGTTGGTAAATCAATTAGTGATCTATTAATTGTTTTTATAAGTTTTATTTTTCGTAATGGTTTGTTCATTAATTTTTTGACCGCAAAGGTCCTATGTTTTTTATAATTAACTTTGAAACTATAATTATAGTAATCAATAAGTAGATAATAATTATGATAGATATTAATATTGATTTTTTGTTATATATTTTGATTATTGATGGTGATTTTATTATTCTTATATTAATTATATCTTGTGTTTCATTAATATAATTTTCTTTAAATATTTCATCTGATGGAAAAATTAAAATAAATATAATAATTATGGTTAAGTTAATATTTATTTTAAATTTTTCATTTGATACTGTTCTTGTTATATATGAAAAAATAATTAATAATCCTCCTACTATTATTAAAAAAAATATTATAGAAAATCATGATGAGTTACTAATATTATTTATAATTAATGTTACTATTAATGTTTTAAAAATGATTATAACTCTTAATGAGAGTGGATTTGATAAAAATGGGATAATTGATGCTCTAATTAGGATAATTTTTATTATCAGTATTTTTATTTCAACAAATAGTTTATAAAAAAAAATTTAATTTTTGGGTAATTATGAAAGAATAAATTTCTTTTGTTGAAGTTTTTAAGAATATACCTAATTTTAATTTACAAAATTAATGTTTTTTTTAAACTATAAAAACTAATGAATTTATTTTTTATATATATTTATTTTATAAGATTAATTTCAATAACTTTAGTTCGTAAACATGTTTTATTATGTTTAATAATATTAGAATTTATAGTAATTAGTTTACTTTTATTAATTTATTATTTTTTTTTTATAACACATCTTTTTTACATTTATATTTTTTTAATATGTTTATTTGTTTGTGAGGGTGTTTTAGGTTTAAGATGTTTAGTTTATTTTATTCGTTTTTTTGGTAATAATTATTTAAATTCAATGTTTATATGATAATTTTATTTTATTTTTTATCTTTGATCCTTTTTTTTAAATTTTTAAGTTTATATTCAATTCAGTTTATTATAATTTTAGGTTTATTTATTTTTTTAAAAGTTAATTTTTTTAATTTTTATTGTTCGGTTTCATATTTTTTAGGGTTTGATTTTTATTCTTTTTGAATAATATTATTATTAATTTTTATTATAATATTTGTTTTTATATCTTTTGATATATTTAATGAATCTCTTTTTTTAATTATTGGTTTTTTTTTATTTTTAAGACTTTTTTTGGTTTTTTATAGATTAAATATTTTGTTAATATATTTTTTTTTTGAATTTAGATTAATCCCAATAATTTTAATAATTTTTGGCTGAGGGTATCAACCTGAACGACTTATTTCTGGGTTCTACCTATTCTTTTATACTCTTTTTTCTTCTTTACCCTTATTAATTTTTATTTTTTATTTATCTTTAAATTATAGTTTTTTTTTTGATTTAAATTTTAATTTATATATTTCAATATATTTAAATTTTTGTTTAATTTTTTCTTTTTTAGTTAAATTTCCTATATTTATATTTCATTTTTGGTTACCAAGGGCTCATGTTCAAGCACCCTTAGTAGGTTCAATATTTTTGGCGGGAATTCTCTTAAAAATTGGGGGTTACGGAATTATTCGTTTTATATTTATATTTGAGGACTTATTTATTTATTACAATTATGTCTGGTACTCAATTGTTATTTATGGTTGTTTTTTAGTTTCTTATATTTGTTTAATTCAATCAGATATAAAATTTATAATTGCTTATTCTTCTGTTTCTCATATAGGTATATGTATTATAGGGTTGATCACTTTTATAAAACTAGGGTTTTTAGGTTCTTTCTTAATATTAATTTGCCATGGGTTTTGTTCTTCAGGCTTATTTTTTTTAGCAAATTTATATTATAAATTAACTAATAGTCGTAGTTTTTATATCAATAAAGGTATAATAAATTTTAGACCAAATTTAAGCTTATTTTGATTTATTTTTTGTTTTATTAATATAAGTTGCCCTCCTAGAGTTAATTTTCTATCTGAATATTTGATTATATCTAGTATGGTTTCATATTGTTATGTGTCAATTATTTATATATTTTTAATCTTTTTTTTTGTTTCTTGTTTTAATTTTTATTTGTTTAGATATTTAAATCACGGTGATTACTATTTTATTTATGGAATCAATATAGTGTTTGTAATTGATTATTTTATTATTTTTTTTCATTTATTTTATCTATTTATACTTAATTTTTATTATTTTTTAGTTCTTTTTTAGCTATAAATTTAAAAAAAATTTAATTTAAGTAGTTTATATAAAAATAAGGTTCTGTGGATTCCTAGAAGATTACGTATCCTTAAGTTTTGTTTTCATTAATTTATTTATGTTGGTCTTTATTTTTTTTTTTTTTTTTTTTTTTTTTTTTTTTTTTTTTATCAATATATTTTAATATATATGATTATGTAGTTTTTGTTGAGTATTCTTTATACCAAAGATCTTCTTTTAATTTAAGTTATATTATTTATTTAGATTGAATATGTTTAATTTTTATATCCGTTGTAATATTTATTTCTTCTATGGTTATTTTTTATAGTTATTATTATATAGGTTTTTATAGATATTCTTTTATTCGGTTTTTTTTTATTATTTTCATTTTTGTTATAAGAATATTATTAATAGTAATAAGACCTAGTTTATTAAGAATTATATTAGGTTGAGACGGTTTAGGTTTAGTTTCTTATTGTTTAGTAATTTATTATATATCCTTAAGGAGATATATTTCTGGTTTAATTACATGTCTTACCAATCGTATTGGAGATTTTGGTTTATTAATTTGTTCTTGTTGATTAATTTCTTTTGGTTCATGACATTTTTTATTTTATAGAGATTTATACATAGATAGAATTTTTTATTTATTAATTTTTTCTTCTTTTACTAAAAGAGCTCAAGTTCCTTTTTCTTCTTGATTACCTATAGCTATAGCTGCTCCTACTCCTGTTTCTTCTTTAGTTCATTCTTCTACTTTAGTTACTGCTGGTGTTTATTTATTAATTCGTTTTAATACTTTTTTTTTTAAATTTAATACTTTTTTTTTATATTTTGGTTTAATAACTGTTTTTTTTTCTTCTATTTGTGCTGTTTGGGAATATGACTTAAAAAAAATTATTGCTCTATCTACATTAAGACAACTTGGTCTAATAATATTTAGTATTTTTTTAGGATTTTCTAATTTTTCTTTTTTTCATTTAATTAGACATGCTATATTTAAATCATTAATATTTCTTTGCTCAGGCGTATTTATTTATTACATAAATGATAATCAAGATATTCGTCATTTAGGTTCTGTTTGTTTAATAATACCTTTTTCTTCATCTTGTTTTAATATTTCTAATATTTGTTTGTGTGGTATTCCTTTTTTGTCTGGTTTTTATTCTAAAGATATTATTTTTGAAAGTTTTTCTTTTTGTTCTTATAGAATTTTTATATATTTTTTTTTTTATTTTTCTATTGGTTTAACATGTTTATACACTTTACGTTTATTTTATTATTGTATACTTAGAAATATAATTAATTGTTATATTTATATTTATGATTTTTTTAATGAAATAAGGATTAGATTATTTTTTTTAACTATTTTTTCTATTTTTTTTGGTTCATATGTTGTTTGATTTTTTAATTTTAATTTATATTTTTTATATTTACCATTTTATATAAGGATTTTTACTTTATTTATAGTTATAATTGGTTTTTTTTTTGGTTACGAACTTTCTTTTTATAAGCTTTATTTTAAAATTTATTTATTTTATTTTAATTTTGGTTATATAATTTTTATATCTAGATATTTTTGGTTTTTTTATTATTATTTTTTTAATAATTTTTATTTTATTACTAATAATTTATTGTTTTGGGGGGAATATTATGGTTTAGGGGGTTTATCTTATTTAATTAGTAATTTTAGTTATTATTTTTATTTATACTTATATAATAGGTTTAATTTATTTTTATTTATTTTTATTTTTTATTTATTTATTTTATCATAACTTTAATAGTTTAATTTAGAATATAGTATTGAAGCTACTATGGTATTATTTATTTAAAGTAATATTCATAAGAATTTTATATTCTTTCTTTTTAATGAAAATAAAATATTTATTTTTAAACTATATGAATATAATAAAGAGATAAACGGAGTTTAACCGCTTTAAAAATTAGTTAGCAGCTATTTTAATATCTTAATCTCTTTTAATTGGAGTTTATATCATTAATCTTATTAACAATAAGATGCCTCTAGTTTTGGCTTCAATTAAAACATGGAGAATTATCTCTAATTTTAGGTCGAAACTAATTGTAAAATTTTTACTTCTTTGTTAAAGTTAGTTTTTCAACACTTTCTAATTGCAAGTTAGATATTATAATTAAATATAACTCTATTTTGTTCATTTTAGTATTCCATTTTTTCATTCATGAAATAATCCTATAATAAGAATTACTACAATAGAAATAGATGTTATAATTCAGAATTTTATTAAAGTAAATTTTATTGTTAAAATTATTGGTATAATAAGAATAATTTCAATATCAAAAATTAGGAAAATTATTCCAATAATAAAGAAATGGGTTGAAAATGGTAATCGTTTTTTTGAAATTGAATTAAATCCACATTCAAATGGATTTATTTTATTAAAATTGTTTTTTTTTTTTTTTATAGTTATTACAATTAATAGATTTATAATTGTTAAGATTAATAAAATTATAAAACAAATAATTATGATAATTATGATTATTCATTTTTGAAAACTTTAAAGTTGGAAGCTTTATGTACTATAATTTATACTAAATGAATAGTTAATTATATACCTCATCAATAAATTGATAAATATAATATTAATCATACTACATCTACAAAATGTCAGTATCAAGCTGCTGCTTCAAATCCAATTATATGATTTTGTCTAAAATGTAGCTTTTTTATTCGTATTGTAGAAACCAAAATAAAAATTGTTCCCACTAAAACATGGATTCCATGAAACCCTGTTATTATAAAAAATGTTGATCCAAAAACTGAATCTGCAATAGTAAATCTTGATTCTATATATTCATATAATTGAAGTATAGTAAAATAAATTCCTAACATAATTGTTAATAATATTCTTTTTAATGTTTGATTAAATTTTTTTAATAAAATTGAATGATGTGCTCATGTAATTGAAATTCCTGATGTTAATAAAATAATTGTATTAAGAAGTGGAATATTTATTTCATTTATTGAATTAATTCCTATTGGTGGTCATTTTATTCCTAATTCTACTCTTGGTGCTAGTCTAGCATGAAAAAAAGCTCAAAAAAATGATGTAAAAAATAGTACTTCTGATAAGATAAATAATATTATTCCTCATTTTATTATGTTTATAATTTTTTTATTATGAATACCTTGAAATGTCGATTCTCGAATGATATCACGTCATCATTGGTATGAACATAAAATTGTTGCTAATAATCCTAATATTATTGTATTTTTATTAATTTTGTGTATAAATATAACTGCTCCTGTTGTTAACGAAAATATTCTAATTGATGTTATAATAGGTCATGGTCTATTATTTACTATATGATATTGATGATTATTCATTTATACTTCTCTTGAATATAATGTTATTAGTGTTATGAATACATATGATTGAATTAATGAAACTGCTAATTCAAATATTATTATAATTAATATAATAATTATTATTATGTATATTCTATTATTTCCTATTAAAGAAAATAAAATATGTCCTGCAATTATATTTGCTGATAGTCGAATTGCCAATGATGATGGTCGAATTAAATTACTTGTAAACTCAATTAAAATTATGAATGGTATAAGTGCTGTTGGTGTATTTTTAGGTAATAAATTTGCTAATATAGTTTTTGTTTTTTTTGTTCATCCAAACATTATAAATGATACTCATATTGGAAACGATAAAGCTATAGAAAATACAATTTGTGCTGATGATGTAAATGTATATGGTAATAATCCTATTATATTATTGATTAAAATAAATATTATTAATCTAAATATTATTATATTAATTGTTTTATATTCTGTATTTATATTAATTTCTTTATTTATTATTTCTGATATTTTTTTTATTAATATAGTGTAAGTGTTATTTATTTTTCAAAATTTGTTTGGAATTATAATCAAAAAAATAATTGATCTCATTCAATTTAATGATAATATTCCTGTACATGGGTCAAATGTTGAAAATAGATTATTTATCATTTTCATGAATTTATTTTTATTTTTTTTTTGTTAATTATTTTTTTTGTATTTTTATTAAAATAGATAATGGAGTTTGTTATAAAGTACAAAAAGATAAATGTTAATATTAATGAGAATCATCATATTGGTGATATTTGTGGCAAAAATCATATATATATATCTTTAGTTTGACAAACTAATGTTTTAAACTTAAACTAGATTTTTCATTAAGAGTATTCGCTAATTACTATTATTTGGTTTAAGAGACCAATTCTTGCATTTAAGAAACTTAATGAGAAATTTTTGATTCATTTAATGAATGATTTTAAATTTACTCTTTCAATTATAATTGGTATAAATCTATGATTTGCTCCACAAATTTCTGAGCATTGTCCAAAAAATATACCTGGTCGTGATATATAGATTCTTCTTTGATTAATTCGTCCCGGCATTGAGTCTACCTTAATACCTAAGGACTGAATTGTCCAGGAATGAATAACGTCTTCTGATGTAGTAATTAATCGTATTTTTGTTTTGAATGGTAAAACTAATCGATTATCTGTTTCTATTATTCGAATTCTTTTTATTCTAATAGGTTTTATATATGATTCAAATTCGATTTTCTTTAAATCTGAATATTCATAAGATCAAAATCATTGATGTCCAATTGTTTTAATTGTTATTATTGGTTGAGAGATTTCTTCAATTAAATATAAAATTCGAATTGACGGTATAGCAACTAAGATTAAAAATAAGGCTGGTAAAATTGTTCAAAATAGTTCAATTATTTGTGCTTGTGTTATGAAGATATTTGTTATTTTATTAATTATTATATAATATATAGTGTATATAACTATTGTTGTAATAATTATAATTACTATTATTGTATGATCATGAAATATAATTATTTGTTCTATTGTAGGTGATAGTGGATCACCAAATGATAATGTTTTTCATGTATAAATTTTTAATAAAATATTTTATATTTATATATGAATCTTAATTTCATGGCACTAATCTGCCATATTAAAATTTTGTAATAAATGGGATTTCATTAAATGAATGTTCCTTTGGTGGTGTTTTTTGAAGTCATTCAATTGAAGATTTATTATTATAAATATATATTGGCATACGTTTTGATATTATTCTTTCTCAAATATTAAAAATTAATAACATAATTCTTAGAAATGAAATTATACTCCCAATTGATGATACTATATTTCATATAAGTAATGAATCTTGATAATCTGAATATCGTCGGGGTATACCATTTAATCCTAATATGTGTTGAGGAAAAAATGTTAAATTTACTCCTATAAATATAGTAAAAAATTGAATTTTTATTCATTTATTATTTATTGATATACCTGTAAATAATTCATATCATTGAGTTAACCCTGCTATAATAGCAAATACCGCTCCTATTGATAGTACATAGTGAAAGTGTGCTACTACATAGTAAGTATCATGTATAACTACATCAATTGATGAGTTTGATAACATTATTCCTGTTAAACCCCCTACTGTAAATAAAAATACAAATCCATATGACCATATCATTGAAATTGTATACTTAAAATTTGATCCAAATATTGTTGCTAATCATCTAAAAATTTTAATTCCAGTTGGGATTGCAATAATTATAGTAGTTGAAGTAAAATATGCTCGTGTATCTACATTTATACCTACAGTAAATATATGATGTCCTCAGACTACAAACCCTAAAATTCCAATTGAAATTATTGCATAAATTATTCCTAAAGATCCAAATGATTGATTTTTTCCTCTTTCTTTATTGATAATGTGGGAAATTAAACCAAACCCTGGTAAAATTAAAATATAAACTTCTGGGTGACCAAAGAATCAGAACAAATGTTGGTATAAAATTGGATCTCCTCCCCCCGAAGGATCAAAAAACGATGTGTTAATGTTTCGATCTGTTAATAACATTGTAATTGCTCCAGCTAAAACTGGTAGTGATAGCAATAAAAGAAAGGCTGTAATTAATACTGATCAAACAAATAATTGTATATGTTCAATTTTTATTCTTATTCTTCGTATATTTATAATTGTTGAAATAAAATTAATTGCTCCTAGAATTGATGAAATTCCTGCTAGATGAAGAGAAAAAATTGATAAATCTACTCTTGGTCCCGAGTGAGCAATATTCGACGCTAAGGGAGGGTAAACAGTTCACCCTGTTCCAGCTCCCATTTCTGTGATTGATCTAGATAATATCAATATTAGTGATGGTGGTAATAATCAGAATCTTATATTATTTATACGAGGATAGGCTATATCTGGTGCCCCAATTATAATTGGGATTAATCAGTTTCCAAATCCACCAATTATAATAGGTATAACTATAAAAAAAATTATAATAAATGCATGAGCTGTTACAATAACATTGTATATCTGTCTATTATTAAGCAATTGTCCATTTGATGAAAGTTCTATCCGAATCAGTATTCTTAATATTATACCTAATATCCCTGCCCATATTCCAAATATAAAATATAATGTTCCAATATTTTTATGATTAGTTGAAAATAACCATTTATTCATTTATTATATTAAGGTGTCTGATTTATAGGTGGTAAATTGTAAATTTATTTAAGAAAATTTTTTCTCTTAATAATCTTATATTTTATATAGAATTTTAATTTGCAAAATTAAAGGAGATTAATTATTCTAAGATTTATCATCTTAGATAATTTTAACTTTGAAGGTTAATAGTTTAATTAACTTAAAATCTTAATTAAACGTTTTTGTTAATATAAGTATAGGTAAAACTATTGAGTTTATTATAATTATACTAAAATTTCTTGAGTTAATTTTTTTGTTTATTTTTGGTAATAAATTTGATAAAACTATACATGATAATGAATATTTTATATATATAAATATTACAATTGATGATGACAAAACTAATATTGTTATTAACATTAATTCTCTATTATCAATTATAATTTTGATTACTAGTATTTTATTAAAAAACCCTATTATAGGAGGTAACCCTCCTATTGATATTATTGAAATTCAAATAGACATTTTAGTTATAATATTTTTATTATTAATTATTATTTGATTTAGATTTATTATTTTATTTTTCTCTAGTTCTTTTGTTAAAAGTCATATTATTACAGTATAATTAATTATGAACTGTATTCATATTTTGTTTTCCAAAATTAGTACTATGAGTAGTCTTAAGTTAAAAATTGATGAGTAAGAAATTATTTTTTTTGTTGAATTCTGGTTAATTATTATTACTGATGACAGTACTATTGATAGTACAATTAATAAGTTATTTTTTAAATTTAATGAATTTATTATTATTAAAGGAGGAATTTTTATAACTGTAAATAATACTATTATTATATTAAAATTTATTCCTTCAACCGTTATTAGTAGTCAATTAGAAAATGGAACCCCCCCCATTTTTATAATTAATATTACTATAATAATTATTTTTACTGATAATGTTTTTATGAACATGAATATAATAGCTAACAAAATTGTTATTGAAGATATTCTTTGAATAATAAAAAATTTTATGATTCTTTCTGAATTTATAATAGATTTATTTATTATTAATGGAATAAATGCTATATTTGATATTTCAATTATAATTCAGATTATTATAATAGAATTTGAAGAAATTGTTGATGTAATAGTAAATACTATTATGCATTTAAATAAATTATTTGTTGAATTTTTTTTGATTAAAAAGAAGAAATTTTATTTCTATATTTAGGGTATGAACCTAAAAGCTTTGTTTAGCTTATCTTTTTGTAAAAAAATGAATGATTCATGTTGATTTTTGATATCAATTTATAAAGTTTAATTCTTTATTTTACAATAAAAGTAAATTTGTTTACATTATATACTATATCATAGTATTCCTTTTGTCAGGCATTTTATT